TAAAAAAAAATTGACTGGATTCTTTTTTTTTTCAAAAGTTGCAATCATCCATCGCAAGGAATTCGGTTCTTACAAATAAATGCTCACTACCCAAGTAGGCCTACAAGGGTGATCATAACCAATTGCTTGTTGGGACGTCTTAGACCTTTCAATTGGCCTTTATCTACAAAGAATATCGAGACTTTTTACATACAAAGAATTTACTTGTTACTAATAGAGTTTAGCCTCAGTCATTCTTTAGATCCCTTGTTTCACTCCGATAGTATCATAAATCGGTTCAATGCAGAGGAAATGGATGCATTTCCATACTATTAAGTATTAAGTAAATGAAATAGTATAAATAGGTAAAATAGCTAAAAAAATACAATATGGATTCTACTACATCACTTATTCTACTGGCTACTGGATTTTACGGAGCCTGCTCATGCACGACATGATTGGGTCTGATCATAGAAAAGATTCTCTTCAAACGAACCGGCCTATCCTATGTATGCGGCTTACGCAGTGGTTAGAACAAAGACACATTTGGTTGTAAATTCCAATGTGGCAGATAAAGGCATATATCTGCACGGCCAAAACAATAGTCCAAGTCACACACTCCCATAATCCACACTTTTCTCTTAGGAGAATTCACTTCAACTATTCCTGTCAAATAAATAATACAATTTTTTTGAGTTGAAGGGAAATATCTAAATACATGTCTTATTCTTTTCAATAATCCATATTTGTAGCAATTAAATACTATTCTTACTCCCCCAATCGATTAATGGTTGATTACAAATATCTATGATCTCTATTCTCTATAAATAGAAATAGAAAGGAATAAAGTTATAACGGACCCGAAATACCTTGCTTACGTATCATTGGAAAATGCATTAACATAAATACGGCAGTAAGAAGAGGTAATACAAAAGTGTGTAAACTATAAAAACGAGTCAAAGTGGATTGTCCTACACTAGCACTTCCACGTAATAACTCTACCAAAGGAGATCCTATTACCGGAATAGCGTCTGGCACGCCTGTTACAATTTTGACTGCCCAATAACCAATTTGGTCCCAAGGTAAGGAATAACCAGTTACGCCAAAGGATGCGGTTAATACACCAAGAACCACACCTGTAACCCAAGTCAATTCACGAGGTTTTTTAAAGCCACCCGTGAGATACACACGAAATACGTGCAGGATCATCATTAGGACCATCATACTTGCCGACCATCGATGAACTGATCGGATTAACCAACCAAAGTTAGCTTCAGTCATTATATATTGAACAGAAGCAAAGGCCTCAGTAACAGTCGGACGATAGTAAAAAGTCATAGCAAATCCCGTAGCTACTTGTACTAAAAAACAAGTAAGCGTAATGCCTCCTAAACAATAAAATATGTTGACATGAGGAGGAACGTATTTACTAGTTATATCATCTGCAATCGCCTGAATCTCAAGACGTTCTTCGAACCAATCATAGACTTTATTGAGATAGGTAAACTGGGTAAACTCCCCCTCCGAGAACCGTATATGAGAATTTCATCTCGTACAGCTCAAACAGAAACACCCAAATACTAGTCGAAACGGATATGTGAAATAGAAACTTCTTAATCCTAGGATTCAAGAATCCTCTCGGAAGATGATGATACGAAAAAAGAAAAATCCGCAAACTATTCTTTGTAGTTATATGCCAAAATATCAAGTCGGCTCATTTATCTCTTGATGTTTATCGTTACAGGCCTCTTGAATCTTCTATTTACCTATTTTTTTTCCTTGATTTAGTATTTTTATTTATATGGAATACAGCTTTACTGGTGTTTTCGTTATTATTGATTGATAGGAATTTTCTTGTTAAGATCCTATAAATTGATTGAAAACCTCAGATTCATACTAGAACCATGATGATTCAATAAAACCTTCAAACTAACTAAGTACAAGGATTCCCTGAGTAAGAACTCTTGTATCATCACTTTGAATCAATATAATGACTAAAAATCCAAAGAAAGGTTTATCCTGTGATCAAAATAAACATAGACAAAGAGCTAGAAGGAAGAAAAATTAGAGTTTCTAACTCTTTGAAATTTTTTGGAGTTTTGGAGTCCGGTCACGGGATTTGAATATTAAGTTATTAAGTTAAGTATGAATCATAGCTCTAATACTTCGTAATCTATTTCATATATTCCGTGCTCCAGATACTAGAATAAATATCTGACGAAGTCAAAAACCATCTCTATCAAGATAAGATGACAGACCCATTTTCTGTATTATCAATAGGATCCATTATAACAAGTCGCACACTCATATTCCAGAAATACAGAAAGAAAGAAATTCCACGATCGAACTACCAAAATAGAATAGCATAAAATGGGCTAAAAAAACGAGACCAAAATGCTTCACTTTGTATTGAAAAGCTAGAATTTAGTGATTCTTGTAAATCTAATTCATTGAAATTCCATCTAGTAAAACGGAAGAATTATAAATCTCCAAAATAATAGATAGGAATACCGCAAATAGAGCCATTGCGACACCCATCAAAGGAGTAGTCCCCCACCCTGGAGCTACTTTACCATATTCCGAATTCAATGGTTTCAATAAATCCCCTACAATAGTTCGTCTTGGACCAGATCTAGAACTCCCCTCAACGCTTTGTGTAGCCATAAATCCTTTTTTGTATTAACTGAGATCTGTTGACTTTGTATACCATTCTGTTGTAAATAAATGATCTTATCATAGATCCATTGTGGTCTGGAAATTATTATTTTTTTATTATTATATAATAATGGAAACAGCAACCCTAGTCGCCATCTCTATATCTGGTTTACTTGTAAGTTTTACGGGGTATGCCTTATATACTGCTTTTGGGCAACCCTCTCAACAACTAAGAGATCCATTCGAGGAACACGGGGACTAGTTGAAGTAATGAGCCCCCCAATCTTGGGAGGCTCATTACTTCAATTAAGATAATGAAAAATCATTTCACCTTTTTAGTTGGAACTTTAGGCGGTTCTCGAAAAAAGATAGCGAAAAAAATTATTCCTAGAGTTGATACTAAGAGGAATGTATAAACTAATGCTTCCATAGATTCAATCGTGGTTTACAATTATAGCTTCCATATCTGTTTATTTAGAGCGTTCCCGGATAAAAAAAGAGCAAGAGTCAAGACAAAGAAAAGGCGGGGATTCAAATCAAGATGTCCCCAGTACCCTATGTCAAAGTCAAATTACAAAAAGAAAATAGAGACGAAAAATCAGAGATTAATGTTGTATCAAACTACTTGTCTTTTTGTAGTTGGATCTCCAAGTTTTTGGAATGCTCCAAATTCCACCTGAGCGTCTAAATCTGGATCAATACCAGCAAAAACATCTCTGAACAAGGTTCGAGAGCCATGCCAAATGTGTCCGAAGAAGAAGAGCAAGGCAAACGAAGCATGTCCAAAAGTAAACCAACCCCTTGGACTGCTACGAAAAACACCATCGGATTTCAAAGTAGCACGATCTAATTCAAAAATTTCACCCAATTGTGCGCGTCTAGCATATTTTTTCACAGTAGCAGGATCGCTATAACTGACCCCATTTAGTTCACCACCATAGAACTCAACAGTTACACCTACTTGTTCAACACTATACTTCGATTCTGCCCTTCGAAAAGGAACATCGGCTCTAACAATTCCGTCTCCATCTACTAAAACAACCGGAAATGTTTCAAAAAAAGTAGGCATACGACGTACAAAAAGCTCACGCCCTTCTTTATCTCTAAATAGAGGATGTCCTAACCACCCAATAGCTATTCCATCCCCGTTGTCCATTGAGCCTGCTCTGAACAATCCACCCTTTGCGGGATTATTTCCGATGTAATCATAAAAAGCTAATTTTTCAGGAATTTTAGACCAAGCTTCGGATAAGCTTTGATTTTCAGCCATCCCAGTATCAACTCTTCGATATATTTCTTGCTGGAAGTATCCTTGATCCCATTGATAACGAGTGGGACCAAATAATTCAATGGGGGTAGTTGCTGAACCATACCACATAGTTCCAGCAACAACAAAAGCTGCAAAAAAGACAGCAGCGATACTACTGGAAAGCACGGTTTCAATATTTCCCATACGTAATCCTTTGTATAGACGTTGGGGCGGGCGGACACTAAGATGGAATAGGCCCGCTAATATGCCCAATGTTCCTGCTGCAATATGATGAGAGGCTATTCCTCCCGGAACAAAAGGATCAAAACCTTCCACACCCCATGCTGGATTTACAGATTGTACTTTTCCGGTTAGCCCATAAGGATCAGACACCCATATTCCAGGACCATACAATCCTGTTACATGAAAAGCACCAAACCCAAAACAAGCCACTCCTGAGAGAAATAAATGAATTCCAAAGATCTTGGGCAAATCTAAAGAAGGTTTTCCTGTACGTTCATCACAAAATATTTCTAGATCCCAATACACCCAATGCCAGATAGCTGCCAAGAAGCACAAGCCAGAAAACACAATATGCGCTCCAGCCACACCTTCATAACTCCAAATACCCGGATTCGTTATAGTTCCTCCTGTAATACTCCAACCACCCCATGAATTGGTTATTCCTAAACGAGTCATGAAGGGTATAACGAACATACCTTGTCTCCACATTGGATCGAGAACAGGGTCAGAAGGATCAAAAACTGCTAATTCATAGAGAGCCATCGAGCCGGCCCAACCAGCAACCAAAGCTGTATGCATTATATGGACAGCCAGCAAACGACCGGGATCATTCAATACGACGGTATGAACACGATACCAAGGCAAACCCATGGAATACCCCCTTAATCAACGAAAGATAGACACTATGTAACTTTATTGCACTGGAAAAAACTATGTTCTGGACCTCCCTTTTTTCAGTGGATTATCTCGGAGAAAGGATTCCATTTTTTTTTAGTATTTTAGTCAGAATGTCACAATTCTGTTTGTAGGAACAAAGAGAAGCAGATCTATTCTATACCAGATAAGTACCAATACGCAATGGGAGGTTGACTCCATTTTAGATGAGCGAATGCATACGGATTTGTTCATCATTCAAAGAGCCTATTCGTAAGAATTTTACTTTATTCATTTTGTCTTCTTTTTTTTTTTATGTTATGAACTTATCGAATCCGCGCAAATAACAAATAAAATAAAACAAAAAAATAAAGAAAATAGAAAAAAGAATAAAATAAAAGCCAATATCCAATATAATATTATTAAAACAATAAATTCATATAATATTATAAAGACAATAAATTCATTGTTACGCTTTCACATCAAAGTGAAATAGAGTACTTCATTTTTTTTTATTTCATTTAATGCCTATTGGTGTTCCAAAAGTCCCTTTTCGAAATCCCGGAGAGGATAGTTCAAATTGGATTGACGTATAGTGCGACTTGTCAGAGACATTGGGTCATTATGGGATTTCCCCGTTCTCTACCCCGATCGAGATATCCTCTATTTCACCAAAGAAGGATTGATTAAATCATCCAAAAATTAGAGCGTGAAGTGGCAATAAAGTTCAATTAGATCTATGCTTTGGAGGTATTCAGATTAATATTATCAATTAGAATAATTTATGGTTAGCTTGTTTGGAACAATAAAATGAAGTATCCAGGCTCCGCTTAGAAAAACCCCATTAGTACTATATCCATGATTACTATTTGTATCATATTCTATTTAGATATTTTATAAATTAGAAATTAGAAATCGGAGTAATTTCAAACTACAAATCATAATCAATCGAATAATTTGATAAATACGTCAAATATTTTGTGGAAGACGTGAAATGAATTGAAAAAAAGGAAGTTGTAGCAAAAAGAAATGGTATTGGGGGCATTTGCCCTATATGTGCAAATCCAAATCGGGCAGATCTTTACTCGGAGTAGAGCACAAACCTAAAAGAATTAAAGAAGCCCACTCAGGAACAAGAGAATGTTATCGTGATTTGAATTGGATCCCGATGAAAGAATACATCAATGAGAAGTTAGTTTGATAAGTTTAATGAATTTTTTTTTATTATTTTATTTATATTCTTTATAGGTAAATAGGTAAACGGGTAAAAAAACCATTTTTCTTGAAACTTTCTTGAAAAATGGAGGAAAAACCCCTTCGTTATTCGTTAAATGGGATCTACATATTGATTCTTTTTTTCGCAATTTTTGATGAACCGTATGCATTAAAAGGTGCATGTACGGTTCCTAAGGGATAGAATTTGATCCTAATCAACCGACTTTATCGAGAAAGATTACTTTTTTTAGGTCAAGATATTGATAGTGAGATCTCGAATCAACTTATCGGTCTTATGGTATATCTCAGTACAGAAAGTGAGATCAAAGATTTGTATTTGTTTATCAACTCTCCTGGCGGATGGGTAATACCCGGAATAGCTATTTATGATACTATGCAATTTGTGCGACCAGATGTACAAACAGTATGCATGGGATTAGCCGCTTCAATGGGATCTTTTATTCTGGTCGGAGGAAAAATTACCAAACGTCTAGCATTCCCTCACGCTTGGCGCCAATGAGTTTTTATTTTTTATTTTATTTCAAAGAAAAAAAGAAAGCTATGCCTTCGCCATATGAAATATGAATATTAAGTAATAATAGCATGGCATTTCGAATTCAATATAAGAAATTTTTTTTATTTCGTTTTAACATTAGATTATGTATTGAAAGAGTAGTATGAGATATTAAGGGCAGTTCCGATTTTATCTTATTTATCGGGAGCCTATTTCAGTGTCACAAACTTTTTTTTTGTTTTCACACCAGAAGGTTCTTAATGCTATTTATATTATTATAAATTATGAAAGAGGACAAAAAAAAGATTATATTCTTTTTTTCATTTTTTTTTTTCAAATAAAAAAAAAGAAACTTTGGGATTGCTAAATCACCGATGAAATAAAGCAACGGAGCCACCATAGTATTTTGTTTTTATTAATTCCTCCCAAGGAAAGGGTGGTCATTGTATCATTTACCGACCGAGGCTTTGTAGACTCTCTATTTTTCTTCGGTAAAAGTGAATTCTCTTGTAGAGCCGTATGCAATGCGCAAGCAATGCCTGTACGGTTGTTCAATTCTATTATTATCTTATATCATCAGGGTAATGATCCATCAACCTATAGCTGCTTTTTATGAAGCACAAATAGGAGAATTTGTCCTGGAAGCGGAAGAACTACTGAAACTGCGCGAAATCCTCACAAGGGTTTATGCACAAAGAACAGGCAAACCCTTATGGGTTGTATCTGAAGACATGGAAAGGGATGTTTTTATGTCAGCAGCAGAAGCCCAAGTTCATGGAATTGTTGATCTTGTAGCAGTTGCATAAAAAATAGCAGGAATTTCACACAAATCGCGATTTGAGATTTTAGTTTCTTACCATTTTAGTTTCTTACCGAGGTTTCATATTCTATATTCTATTAATTTGAATTTTATTAATTTTAATAAAATATTAAAATAGAATAGGAATATAGAAAAAATTCATAATCATCCGGTTAGGATCGATCTAAACCAGCCCATTATGCATACGATTCAACATGCCAACTATTAAACAACTTATTAGAAACACAAGACAGCCAATCAGAAATGTCACCAAATCCCCCGCTCTCGGGGGATGCCCTCAGCGCCGAGGGACATGTACTAGGGTGTATGTGCGACTCGTTAAGATTTCAGATTGTGGGTTGGGACAAAAGAAAAAATTTTTCCACTATCCGTGATCAGTACCGATGAATAGGATAGAATGGAAGACTCTCCTTCACTCTCTTAAACGAAAAAAAAAGATCTAGAATATGCTTCTATTGTGTATCAAATTTATGGTTTCTATTGGTGCAAATTCAATTACCTCAATTTTCAATTAAAAATGCGAAAGAATTCCCTATTGGTAGCAAATGATTATCTGTTAAGCAGGGCAAATCTTATTTAAATTAAAAAACCGAAAATGGATGCCTCTACTCTTGCAAGAACGGACTAACAAGGTCAGCTAATCAGCTAATCCACATAATTAAATACCGTTACTGTAAAAGGGGATCTCGTTGTGAAAGACCTACTACTGGGGAATTCATGGGTAGAGCCCAAAAGTGTAAACTGTACAAGTTAACAATAGCATTGATTCGATCAAGTAAGGGGCTCCGGTGTATAGAGAGGACCTCGCCGTTTAAGAAATAACCATAGAAACGATGGAACCCACTATTTATTTATCCATTTCTATTTACTACTTATTTTTATTTATTATATTTTTGTTTGATACCCAGTACCAATAAAATTTCTTATTTCAAGGCGAAATGCTTATAAAAAAAAGAAAAAATAGTGGTTGGGAAGGTTAGAGTAGCAAAAGCCGTTGGAATTATTATTTTATACATTGGAATAATCCGTTTTGTTAGTCTAGAAAAGGGAAAAAGAATAACTGAAAGAAAGGAAATCAATTAGTTATTTACCAAAGTTTCGTTTATTCAATGACCAGAATTAGACGAGGATATGTAGCTCGGAGACGTAGAACAAAAATTCGTTTATTCACATCAAGCTTTCGTGGGGCTCATTCAAGACTTACTCGAACTATTATTCAACAAAAAATAAAAGCTTTGTTTTCGGCCTATCGGGATAGAAATAGGCACAAAAGAAATTTTCGGTGTTTATGGGTGACTCGTATAAATGCAGCAATTCGCGAGAACGAGGTATCCTGTAGTTATAGTATATTAATAAACAATCTGTACAAGAGACAGTTGCTTCTTAATCGTAAAATACTTGCACAACTAGCTATATTAAATAGGAATTGCCTTTATCTGATTTCCAATGACATGATAAAATAAGGAGATTGGAAAGAATCCTTCGGAATGTTTGACTTTGACATGGAATTGCTTGGAAAATGAATTCCGGGAAGGTAGAATAGAAATAAGTATAATAAAATATGATCATAATACATAATATGATCAAGTAGTCAAACTGAACAAAAACATTCAATAAAAAAATATTTATCAATAATTCAATAAAAAAATATTTATTTTTTTACTTTATCCCCAATTCTTTTTTTTTACGACACGACAATTAAATCCGGATTCCTGGATTTTTATCGAACAAAAAATCAACCGACGTTTGAGTTCGGATTGAAATTTTGATTCAATTGAAGAGTAAGCCTATTTTTTTCTGGTTCTAAGACCCGTAGTTCTAGCGACCAACTCGTTTTTTTCAAATTGTCTTTCATTATTAAGAAAGGGTAATGAAGATAAAATACGAGCTTGTTTTATAGCAATAGTAATTAATCGTTGTTGTTTTAAAGTCAATCTATTCACCCGTCTAGATAATATTTTTCCTTGTTCACTAATAAATCGACTAATTAAACTCATGTTTCTATAATCAATTCGATCCCCCGATCCAATCGGGGGCAGACGCCTACGAAGAGATCGCTTGGGCTTAAGAAAAAGTCGCTTGGATTTATCCATGGCTTGTTTATTTTATTCCTTTTTTTCGCGAATCCTATTTCCTTTGATCGGATCAAAAATGCTAATGATTTCGAATTAAGAAATAGGATTTTGCTTATTTCTATTTAAATATATATATTAACATATGATATGCTAATATATGATATGTCAATATGTCATTTTTCATCTTCCTTGTAAAAGTCACACGCAGTTGATCGATTCCATCTATTTCTTTATCTCCCCGTGAATTGTATGTTTGTAACAATAGGGACAGAATTTTCTCAACTCCAATCGACTAGGCTTATTGTGTCGATTCTTTTGAGTAATATATCTAGAAATGCCTATTGATTTCTTATTAACACTCTTTCGAACACAACTAGTACATTCTAAAATAACCCTTATTCGGACGTCTTTACCATTGGCCATGAACCTCCTTTTGGTTTTTATTCACTCAACTCTTCTATTTTCCTATCCGAAACGAAGAAGAAAAGAAGGAAAAAATACAAGTTACTAACTTGAAATCAAATTATGAAAGATTTTGTTGCAACCAATATAGTAAAAGTAAAAATAAGTAATACAATGATTAAAAATTCTATTTACATTAGAAAGAATAGAAGTACAGTCTTTTTATTTTATTTCAACTTCTTGTATGATACTGTTGCCATAACCGCATTTCCACTTCTGTTCTCTTAATTTAATTAAAGATTTAATTAAAGTAAATTTACTTTTTAATTTACGTGAAGCTTGAACCCAGTTCCGTGTTTGGCTGAGGTTGAATCCACTTTTATTCTTTCTCTTTTCTAACTTATTCGAATTAGAAAAAAGGGGGTAGTAGCCAGAGATATTTAATTGTGTCTCTAATTTTCTTCACCCCCCCCCCGTGTTAATAACTAGAATGAAAAAAAAGGGAATGTCAAAGCATCCGGAAAAAAACGATTGATCTCTATCAATAGACCTGCTAAAGACCCGAACCATAGAGTACTTATTACTGGTGCTACGGATAGATATGTTTTTAGATCTCGCATAAAAAATTCTCCTTCTGTATTCTTTATTGTAATACATAACGGCAATACATATATGATCAGATGTATATATATAGTTAAATTAAAGGACACTCGCATTTGTTTTGTACGCGGAATTCTTAATTCAAATTGAGAAATGTACAATAATTTGATAGATAAGATTTTCCTCTTCTTTCAAAATACGTCTCTTTCCGTCCGGGCATTCACGAAATTTACGGCGGATTTCGTATTTTTTTTTTCATATGTATATAAGTTTATTATTATATGTATTATATGTTATATGATATGAGACAAAAAAAAAGAAGAAATGAAAAGATAAGTTATGTATCTCAATGGAGAAAATATGGAGAAAGTGAAATGAAATAAATATGTGGAAAACAAGACAGGGATTCTCTACAATGACATTGTAGACCAATTGAAAGGGATGTAGCGCAGCTTGGTAGCGCGTTTGTTTTGGGTACAAAATGTCACGGGTTCAAATCCTGTCATCCCTACTTATTACTTCGCCTCTGAGCAATACAATAACAAGGGATCAATTGAGATCAATTAAAATTGGACATACCTAATCATAAATTAATATGATATGCTTTATATCATATTATTATTTATATATATATTTATATATATTTCTATATAATAATATAGAATATAGTTTCTATATGAGATAGTATAGGCATTCAAGATGTAGTGGAGTAAAAAAAAAAAAGAATCTTTTTACTTACAGCTTTCTTTTTTGTAATAAATTTTTAATAAAAAAGTAATAAAAAAGCGCTCTTAGTTCAGTTTGGTAGAACATGGGTCTCCAAAACCCAATGTCGTAGGTTCAAATCCTACAGAGCGTGAGCCCATTCTTGTTTTGTTAAGTCAAAAATTTTAGGGAAAAGCTTGAACAGCAATCTTAATTTGACCTCCTGTGGATTAAAAAACGGAGGAGGTCAAAAAAAAGGGTATTAATTAATCACAGATCCAACTGGTCACCACGTCTATATTGTAAATAAGCAGTTACGAATAATCCAGCCAAAGTAATAGGAATTAGACCTAAGACGATTCCAAATAGAAAAACTTCAATCATTTCAATTTGTTTGAAAAGAGAAAAAAGGAGGTAATATCTATCTTTAAATATTAATCCATATTGCCCATAAATCTCAATAACCAAGAATTGGAAATTGACACGGTAAGGAACTAGAAAATGGAATACTGCAAAAAAAAAAAATTCTATTTTTTTTTTATGAATTGCTCATTGAATTAATTTCAAATAAGTCGTATCTTGTTCAGACTAATAAATATAACTAAAGTTATAGTTAAAGCTACTAATAGAAAACCAAAATAACTAGTTAGAGTGGGCATGAAGGAGCTAAATAAACTATTTTTTTTTATCCATATATTTGTAAAATACTTTCCTAAATTCAATTTTTGAAAGATACGAAGATAAGCAAAAATACCAATCGAAAGCTTTTTATTTATTAATCATTTATCAATTATTATCATTATAGATTATAGACAGCACTCAAAAAAAAAAAAGAGCAATATTAAAGTAGAAAAAGAAATCAACTGATCATCTAAAAATCTACCTATCCTATCTCCGAATCAAAAGATTAATTGGACAACTCTTGAGAAATAAAAGAACAAACTAAATTGAAATATTAAAGAAATATTAAAATAATAATTAATAATATATTAGAAGAACTGTGTTGTATAACTTCAGTCAAAGAAACTTTCTTTGAATCAAATCACTATGGAAATCGCTACGGACTAAAATTGGAAAATCATTTCTATGTTGATCACTTCTTTTAGTTTATTTATTTATTTTTTATTTATTTGTATCGAATCCATTTTTTTTTTAGATTTTAGAACAAAAAGTAACCCTTTAATTTTATTTTGATTTTGCTTTATAATATCTTTTACTTTTTTTTTCTTTCCATATTTTCCCTATTAAAAATAAAAAAAAAGTAAAATAAAAAAAAAGTTTAATTAAGTATCAAGTATCAAGTATCAAGAAAAACCTTTTGGATCGAATACAAGAACAAGAATACACACATTCAGAATATTTATTATTACAATTACAATTATTTTTTCG